ACATATTTTAATCAGGAGTGGCCTTCATGATAGGGTTGTCGGTGCCAAAGTTTGTTAAGTATAACAAAATTTTATTAATGTATACTTTAATTAAGGGGTGGCTTTGATAATAGGGTTGTCGGTGCCAAAGTTTGTAAGTAATAAAGTTTATTAATGTATAATAAAAAGTTTTAGTGTATATTTTAATTAAGGGGTGGCTTTGATAATAGGATTGTCGGTGCCAAAGTTTGTTAATGTACGGTTTGATGGGTAATAGCGCTATCGAGACTTCCTGGTTTTGGGGTTTGACAGGAATAATAAGGATCGCTCAGCGTAGGGGGGTAGGGGGGTTTAGCCGCGCAAAAGCCGGGGAGATCTTAGGTATCTGTGAGGAAAGAAACTGACCTTATGCACTTGATATCAATTATGCAGTTCTTTATAGAATATCATTCCGCCATTATTATTGGGTCCGCTGGAGACCAAGATCTAGTTCGACCTTGTTAGACTTCTCGGTGTGCACTTGTATATGCAAGCTGAAAGGAAAAAAAAAAAGGAGAACCCTATGCATATAAGAGAACGCCCGGCTAGGTGGGTAACGAACAGTAAGATTGACACCATTAACCAGATGCATTACATTCGGCTTTCAGGGGGTGGTTTCTTAAGGATAGCCCATGAAATAGGAACCAGATGCAAGTAATAATTCACGAGATGCTACCTAATACGATATTTGACCCTGACCATCATTAAGAGTATGCCTACTGATAAATCGTTGGTCGGTTCTTACTACATTAAACGGGACCGATGCTGAAATTTGGTGGGTAAAGACGGAGCCCGTGTTAGTTGGAGGTTTGTTGTTTAGCAATTAATCAAGTTAGAACGGTTCCGTTGGTGATTATCCGAGTCTTGCTTAATGTAAACCTTGGAACGGTACTGATGTATGAGGGCTTAAAATCACTTATGTTGATAATACATAGGATGTACTACCTACGTGCAATAATAATATATGGGTCAGTACATAATATGCAATATTATACATAGTGGTGTAATATACACACACTGTATGGGGATATATGATTTACCATGTACACTGCGGCGTCAGAGGGTAGTTTAATTTAGAATCTTAGCTTTGGGAGTTAAGGGTGGGAGTTAAAATCTCCTCTCTCTGAGCACTAGGGAGGGGTTTAACCTCCGGCCTCCGGATTACAAGACCGGCGCTCTTACACTGAGCTACTAGGGCAGGCTCATTCAAGGGCTTTATTCTCAGCTCATCCGGCTAAGGGGGCCAAGACTAGGAAGATGGTGAAGTAGATAACTGAGGCGACTTGGCCGATGATAATGAAGGGGTGTTCTACAGGTATACCGCCAATTCAGGTGAGGATGAGCATGTCTGCTACTAGGGTTCAGAATAAGAATTGCGTAAGGGGCCGGAAGGTTAGTCCTCGCTGCTTAGAGGTATGTAGAATGGGGACGACCATGAGTACGAGGATAGAGAATAGAAGGGCGAGGACCCCGCCTAGCTTGTTGGGGATCGATCGTAGGATTGCGTAGGCGAAGAGGAAGTATCACTCAGGCTTGATGTGGGGCGGGGTGACTAGTGGGTTGGCCGGTGTAAAATTATCTGGGTCCCCCAAGAGGTTGGGTGCAAATAGTGCCAAGGATGTTAGTCCTAGTAGTATAGCTACAAATCCCAACAGGTCTTTGTATGAGAAGTAGGGGTGGAATGAGATTTTATCGGCATCAGAGTTGATCCCTGCTGGGTTGTTAGACCCAGTTTCATGAAGGAAGAGGAGGTGGATGACTGTTGCAGCTGCAATAACAAATGGGAATAAGAAGTGAAAGGCAAAAAACCGTGTTAGGGTGGCATTATCTACGGAAAACCCACCTCAGATTCACTGCACAAGGGCGCCCCCTACGTAGGGCACGGCAGAAAGGAGGTTTGTGATGACTGTTGCACCTCAGAAAGATATTTGTCCTCATGGAAGAACGTAGCCCACGAAGGCAGTTATTATTGTAAGGAGTAGAAGGACAACCCCAATATTTCAGGTTTCTTTGTATAGGTAGGAGCCATAGTAAAGTCCTCGGGCAATGTGTATATAAATGCAGATAAAGAAGAAAGATGCTCCATTGGCGTGAATATTTCGGATAAGTCAGCCGTAGCTGACATCTCGGCAAATATGGCATACGGAGGAGAAGGCTGTTGAGATGTCAGAAGTGTAGTGCATGGCCAGGAAAAGTCCTGTGAGAATTTGGGTGGCTAAACATAAGCCCAGAAGTGAGCCAAAGTTTCATCACACTGAGATGTTTGAGGGCGCTGGAAGATCGACTAGTGCGTCATTAGCAATCTTTAGGAGGGGGTGGGTTTTTCGGAGGTTAGCCATTAGGTTCTTGTAGTTGAATAACAACGGTGGTTTTTCAAGTCATTAGTTTCGGTTAGAGTCCGAGCAGGAATTATGACTTATCTTGTGTCTTTATTTCTATTGGGGTTGGTTTTGGGTCTTGTAGCTGTTGCATCAAATCCTGCTCCCTACTTTGCTGCCCTGGGGTTGGTAGTGGCAGCGGGCGTGGGCTGTGGTGTTTTGGTGGGGCATGGGGGGTCGTTCTTGTCTTTAGTACTATTCTTGATTTATTTGGGGGGGATACTTGTAGTGTTTGCTTACTCAGCTGCTTTAGCTGCCGAGCCGTTTCCTGAGTCTTGGGGGGATCGTTCAGTTTTAGGTTATGTGGTGGCTTATGTGGTGGGGGTGGCTCTGGTGGCGGGCTGATTTTGGGGTGGGTGATACGAGACTTCATGAGTTGCGGTGGATGAGTTTAAGGAGTTTTCTGTTGTGCGAGGGGACACAAGCGGGGTGGCCCTAATATACTCTTCCGGTGGGGGGTTGTTGGTGGTGTGTGCATGGGTTCTCTTGCTAACACTATTTGTGGTACTAGAGTTGACTCGGGGTCTTAGTCGGGGAGCCCTTCGGGCAGTTTAGGTTGAGGTTAATAAGACAGCTAGGGTTGTTGAAAGGAAGAATAGGGTGAGGTATGTTTTAATCATCCCTTGTTGCATGTTGCTGGTTGTTGTAATTATGGGCAGATGGGTGGATACAACTCCTTTTGGTCCAATCTTTTCAAACCATGTTTGATCTACTATTTGGCTGGCAATGGCCTGACCGAGGGTCAGGTTAAGCTTGGGGGCTAGTCGGTGGACAATGGCGGGGAAAAAGCCTAATATGTTGGAGAAGTTGTGTGTAACAAGGTTGGGTGTGGTCTTAAATTGCTTGCTGGTCAAGGATGCAAGTTCTAGTGCAACAAGAAGACCTAAAATAGTGACCAGGAGGGCGGCTAGCTTTAGGGCGGGGGGTATTGTTATAACGGGGGTTTTAGAGGGGAGGAAGTTTGAGGTGATCAGAAGGCCTGCAACAATGCTTCCTCAGGCTAATCGCTTGATCGGGTTAATGACGGAGGGGTTATTTTCATTAATTGGTGAGATGGCTGTAAAACGAGGGTGTCCCATAGATACGAAATACACAACTCGGAGGCTGTATACGGCTGTAAAAGAGGTGGCCAGTAGGGTAAGGGTTAGGGCTCAGGCGTTGAGGTGAGATGTATTTAAGGCTTCAATAATAGCATCTTTGGAGAAGAATCCTGCCAAGAAGGGAGTGCCGGTAAGTGCGAGGCTACCAATTGTAAGGCAGGAAGAGGTGAAGGGGGTGAGGTTGTGTATACCCCCCATTTTTCGGATGTCCTGCTCATCGTTTAGGCTGTGAATGATTGATCCTGAACACAGGAATAGTATGGCTTTAAAGAAGGCGTGGGTACAGATGTGAAGAAAGGCTAGCTGTGGCTGGTTAAGTCCGATGGTGACCATTATCAGTCCTAGTTGACTGGATGTGGAGAATGCGACGATTTTTTTGATGTCGTTTTGTGTCAGGGCGCAAGTAGCGGTGAATAGCGTGGTTAGGGCACCAAGGCACAAGCAGGTGGTAAGGGCCGTTTGGTTGTTCTCCATAAGGGGGTGGAGTCGGATTAGCAGGAAAATGCCTGCAACAACCATGGTGCTAGAGTGCAGCAGGGCAGATACCGGCGTAGGACCTTCCATTGCGGAAGGGAGCCAGGGATGAAGTCCAAATTGTGCTGATTTGCCAGTGGCGGCTAAGATGAGGCCTATGAGCGGGAGTGTTAGGTCAAGGTCTTTTGATGAGGCGAACATTTGTTGAATTTCTCAAGAGTTGAGGTTTGTTGCAAATCAAGCCATGCTTAAGATAAGCCCAATATCTCCGACTCGGTTATACACAACGGCTTGTATGGCAGCTGTGTTGGCATCGGCTCGGCCGTATCATCACCCGATAAGGAGGAATGATATGATACCAACACCTTCTCAGCCGATAAACAGTTGGAACATATTGTTAGCAGTCACTAGAACGATTATGGCTACCAAAAACAGGAGAAGGTATTTAAAGAATCGGTTCATGTTGGGATCAGCGTGTATATATCATGATGCAAACTCAAGAATTGATCAGGTTACATAGAGGGCAATAGGGGTGAAGATGATGGAGTAGTGGTCAAATTTAAAGCTGAGGTTTACATCAAAGGTTGAGGTGTTCATTCATTGCCAGTTGGTGACAATTGTCTCCGTCCCCTGGTCAAGAAAAATGAATAGGGGGAGTAGGCTTACCAGAAAAGCCATCTTGACGGAAGTCTTAACGTGGGTGAGGGCTCAGTTTCCGGGTCGTTGGTTGGGGTCAAGGGTGGCCAAAAGGGGATAAATAAGAAGTGCCAAGATCATTAGAAGGGTTGAGCTTAAGATGAGTGTGGTTGGGTGCATAGCTGCTACTTGGAGTTGCACCAAGAGTCTTTGGTTCCTAAGACCAACGGATGGGCTATTATCCTTTAGAAGCACGAGTGAACCACGGAGTTTAACCGAGGGGGTAGAAGATTAGCAGTCCCTACTGTCAACAGACTTCTCTCGGTGGATAAGAGGGCTTTAACCTCTGTCTTTAGAATCACAATCTAATGCTTTAGTTAAACTATATCTACAGAAACATCAGCCTCATATGAGCTCCGGTTTTAGGATTAGGAGGATGATGGGGATAAGATGTAGGGTGATAAGCAGGTGCTCACGGGTGTGGGTGGGTTCAAGGGCAATAATATGAGAAGGTAGGGGCCCTCGTTGGGTTATTAGGAATAAATAGAGGGAATAGCTGGCTGTAATCAGCGTTCCGACTCCTGTGAGGAGAAGAGTTCAGTGTGATCAGTTAAACATGGTGGTGATGATTATTAGTTCTCCCATTAGATTAGGAAGGGGTGGGAGGGCTAGGTTGGCTAAACTGGCTACAAATCACCAGGTGGTTATTAGAGGGAGAATTATTTGTATCCCTCGGGCTAGAAGTATGGTCCGGCTATGTGTTCGTTCGTAGCTTGTATTTGCTAGGCAGAATAGTGCTGAAGAGGCAAGGCCGTGTGCAATTATAAGGATAATTGCGCCAGTAAATCCCCAGGGTGTTTGAACTAGAATGCCCCCTGCGACCAATCCTATATGTCCTACGGAGGAGTAAGCGATCAGTGATTTCAGGTCCGTTTGACGGAGGCAAATGGATCCGGTTATAATAATACCTCAGAGGGCTAGGACAATGAATGGATATGCTAGTTCCTTGGTTAGGGGGTCTAGCATAATTATTATTCGTATTATGCCGTATCCGCCCAGCTTAAGAAGGACGGCAGCTAAGACCATAGAGCCTGCGATTGGGGCTTCTACATGGGCTTTGGGGAGTCAGAGGTGGACGCCGTATAGGGGTATTTTTACAAGAAAGGCTAGGAGACAGGCAGCTCATCATAGCTTATCCCCTCATGTTAGAAGGTGGAGGGGCTGTGTATATTGCAGTGTCAGCATGGACAGTGTCCCATTGTCATTTTGTAGGAGGAGGAGGGCTACAAGGAGGGGCAGGGAGCCGGCTAAGGTGTAGAATAAGAAGTAGGTGCCAGCACTGAGGCGTTCTGTCTGGTTGCCCCACCGGGTGATGATAATTAGAGTTGGAAGAAGTGTGGCTTCAAATATGATATAAAACATAATGATCTCTGTGGCACCAAATGCTAAGATTAAGAATATCTGAAGAGAGACTAAGAGAGAGATATAGGTCCGTTGGCGATTAAGGGGCTCTGGGTTGATATGGTTCTGACTTGCGAGGATTATTAAGGGAAGTAGTCAGCAGGTTAATACTAGGAGGGGCGTCGACAAGGGGTCTGTGGCTAAATAAAGGTTGGAGGAGGTTCAGCCGGTTTCTGATGACCACTTGAGCCAGGATAAGCTTGCTAGTGCAATAAGTAGGCTTTGGGCTGTTGATGTTGCTCATAGTCATTTTGCAGGACTAAGCCAGATTGTGGGAAATAGTATTAGTGTTGGGATGAGAATTTTTAACATTGGAGAAGGTTGAGGCTTTGGAGGCGGTCCGTACCGTGTGTTCGTGCAGTTGCTACTAGTAGGGCCAGGCCTGCGCTGGCTTCACAGGCTGAGAAGGCTAGCAATAGCATGGGGGCTACCGAATAACCGGTTGCTTCTATTTGAAGTGCCCAGAGGGATAGGGCAATAAATAGAGAGAGTATTATTCCTTCTAGGCAAAGAAGGGCTGAGAGAAGGTGGGTGCGGTGGAATGCGAGTCCTATCAGTCCTAGAACAAAGGCTGAGGTAAAGCTGAAGTGTACTGGTGTCATAAGGCGGTCATGGACTTAAACCATGGTCTTTTGAGCCGAAATCAAGGGTCTTATTTTTGGACTAACTGCCTATTCAGCCCATTCTAGGCCTCCTTGGGTTCACTCGTAAATCAAGCCAAGGGTGAGCAAGGCAAGGACGGCGGCGGATCAAGCAAGTGTTAGGGTGGGGGTGTCTAGTTGATCCCCTCATGGGAGGGGTAGAAGAAGGGCGATCTCTAGGTCAAATAAAAGAAATAAAATGGCGATAAGGAAAAAGCGCAGGGAGAAAGGTAGTCGGGCAGATCCCAGGGGGTCAAATCCGCACTCATAGGGGGACAGTTTCTCTGCGTCCGGTGTGATCTGTGGTAGTCAGAAAGAAACAGTAGCCAGTACTATGGATAGTGCGATGGTGATGGTAACAATTGTTGTGATTAAGTTCATTATCTTTCCTTGGGTTTTAACCAAGACCGGGTGATTGGAAGTCACTTATACGCATTAATACTAGAAAGACTATGAGCCTCATCAGTAGATAGAGACGTAAAGGAATAGTCAGACTACGTCCACAAAGTGTCAATATCAGGCGGCAGCTTCAAAGCCAAAGTGATGTTCTGATGTAAAGTGGTATTGAATCTGTCGAAGCAGACAGACGGCTAGGAAGGTGGAGCCAATAATTACGTGTAGGCCGTGGAAGCCTGTGGCTACAAAGAAAGTGGAGCCATATACGCCGTCAGCGATTGTGAAGGGCGCTTCGTAGTACTCCATACCTTGGAGAAAGGTGAAGTAGAACCCCAGTAAAATAGTTAGGGTGAGAGATTGGATGGCCTGTTTTCGTTCACCTTCCATAATGCTATGGTGGGCTCATGTAACGGTAACACCAGATGCTAGGAGGACTGCGGTGTTCAGTAGCGGGACTTCAAAGGGGTCAAGAGTAATAATGCCCGTGGGGGGTCAGCAGCCCCCTAGTTCGGGTGTGGGGGCAAGACTAGAATGATAGAAGGCCCAAAAGAAACCCAAGAAAAAGAATACTTCGGAGGTGATAAATAGAACTATGCCGTAGCGTAGGCCTTTTTGGACGGGGGGCGTGTGGTGTCCTTGGAATGTGCCCTCTCGAATAATATCTCGTCATCATTGGTATATAGTGAGAAGTATAAGAATATTTCCCATAGCTAGGAGTGTGAGCGAGTGGAAGTGGAATCAGACTGCAGTGCCTGATGTGAGTAAAAGGGCGGCAATTGCGCCGGTTAAGGGTCAGGGGCTTGGATCGACCATGTGGTATGCGTGTGCTTGGTGTGCCATTAGACGTTTTCTTGTAGGTAAAGGCTTAATAGGAGGACGAAGACGTAGGCTTGAATTATGGCAACGGCGATCTCAAGAAGGGTAAGCAGGAATAGGACAATAGCAGTAAGGATTGCCACTGTTGGTATCAGGGGTAGAAGAACAAAGGCTGCTGTTGCAATTAGTTGAATTAGAAGGTGGCCTGCCGTAAGGTTGGCTGTAAGCCGTACGCCTAGAGCAAGGGGGCGGATGAAGAGGCTAATTGTTTCGATGATGATAAGAACCGGGATAAGTGGGACAGGGGTTCCTTCAGGTAAGAGGTGTCCCAGGGCGGCAGTTGGTTGGTTTCGTATACCGATAATTACTGTTGCAAGTCATAGTGGAACTGCAAGTCCCATATTTAGGGAGAGTTGCGTGGTCGGGGTGAAGGTGTATGGAAGAAGGCCTAATATATTCAGGGTAATTAGGAATAGTATTAAAGAGGTCAGCATTACTGCTCACTTATGGCCTCCTAGGTTCAAGGGGAGAAGAAGCTGTTGGGTGAATCGGTTGATAAACCACCCTTGTAGTGTGATAAGGCGGTTGTTTAGTCACCGGGCAGAGGGGGTTGGGAAGAGAATTCATGGGAGGGTTAGTGCTACAGCAATGAGTGGGATGCCCAGGTATGTGGGGCTTATAAATTGGTCAAAGAAGCTTAGTGTCATGGTCAGTTTCAGGGTTCAGGTTTAGCTTTTTCAGTGCTTTGTGAGGTAGGCTCATTTGTGAAGGTGTGGCCAAGGACTTTGGGGGGAATAACAGTTAGGAAAACCAGTCACGAGAATACCAAGATGGCAAATCAGGGGGCGGGGTTGAGTTGGGGCATGTCACTAGGGGTGGTTGGGGGCCACCAATCTTTAGCTTAAAAGGCTAACGCTATTCCCTATTTAGCTTCTTAGTGAGGCATCTTCAAGTATTATAGTGGATCATTTCTCGAAGTGTTCAAGGGGCACTGCTTCGACAACGATGGGCATGAAGCTGTGGTTAGCACCGCAAATTTCAGAACACTGTCCGTAGAACACCCCGGGTCGGGAGGCAATAAAGGCTGTTTGATTTAAACGTCCGGGGACGGCGTCTATTTTTACACCTAAAGAAGGGACAGCTCAGGAATGAAGGACATCTTCAGCTGAGACTAGAACTCGGATTGGAGATTCCACGGGGACCACTATTCGGTGGTCTGCTTCTAACAGGCGAAATTGCCCGGGGATTAGGTCTTGGGTGGGGATTATGTAGGAGTCAAAGCCCAGGTCCTCGTAGTCAGTGTATTCGTAACTTCAGTATCACTGGTGTCCCATTGCTTTGATGGTAAGGTGGGGGTCGTTAATTTCGTCTATAAGATAGAGAATTCGGAGGGAGGGGAGAGCGATAAGAATAAGAATAACTGCTGGAAGGACAGTTCAAACGATCTCAATTTCTTGAGAATCGAGGATATATTTGTTAGTAAGTTTAGTGGAGACTATTGCTACGATGATATAAAGCACTAGTGTGCTGATAAGAAGAACAATCATAAGAGCATGGTCGTGGAAGTGAAGAAGTTCTTCTATTACAGGTGAGGCCGCGTCTTGGAATCCTAGTTGTGAGGGATGTGCCATTGTAGCTAAGTGCTCAAGACACGCGGGGTTTTAACCCACAATTTTGCCTTGACAAGGCAGTGTAATATACTAGTTTTACTAGTGTCTTATGGAAGAAAGTGGCAGAGTGGTTATGCGGTTGGCTTGAAACCAGCACATGGGGGTTCAATTCCTCCCTTTCTCGTTAGGCTGCTTGTACTTGTACAAACGCCGGTTCCTCGAATGTGTGATAGGGCGGAGGACACCCGTGTAGTCACTCTACGTTTGTTGAGGTCAGCTCAATTGATGCGACCTCCCGTTTGGCGGCAAAGGCTTCTCAAAGGATAAATAAGAATATAATTACAGCAACGAGGGAGATGAGGGACCCGATTGAAGAGACAGTGTTTCAGAGTGTGTAGGCATCGGGGTAATCAGAGTACCGTCGTGGTATTCCCGCAAGGCCTAGGAAATGCTGGGGGAAGAAGGTTAAATTTACGCCAATAAACATAATTCCAAAGTGGATTTTAGTTCATGTGCTGTGAAGAGTATATCCGGTGAATAGGGGGAATCAGTGCACGAAAGCGCCTATAATGGCGAAAACAGCTCCTATTGATAGAACGTAGTGGAAGTGGGCGACTACGTAGTAGGTGTCATGAAGGACGATGTCCAGGGAGGAATTTGCTAGGACAATGCCTGTCAGTCCTCCCACTGTAAATAGGAAAATAAACCCCAGGGCCCAAAGAAGTGGCGTTTCTCATTTGATTGAACCGCCATGCAATGTGGCTAACCAGCTAAACACTTTTACACCCGTAGGAATGGCAATGATCATAGTGGCAGATGTAAAGTAGGCACGAGTGTCAACATCCATCCCGACAGTAAACATATGGTGGGCCCAGACGATAAAGCCTAGTAGTCCAATGGCTATCATAGCTCAGACTATTCCCATATACCCGAAGGGTTCTTTTTTGCCGGAGTAGTATGCAACAATGTGGGAGATCATACCAAAACCGGGGAGAATTAGAATGTAGACTTCCGGATGACCAAAGAATCAGAAGAGGTGTTGATACAGGATTGGATCTCCCCCGCCCGCTGGGTCAAAGAAAGTGGTGTTCAGATTCCGGTCTGTGAGTAGCATGGTAATACCTGCTGCTAGGACAGGAAGGGAAAGCAGTAGAAGCACTGCGGTAATTAAGACGGCCCAGACAAAAAGAGGGGTTTGATACTGGGAAATAGCTGGGGGTTTCATGTTAATAATGGTTGTAATAAAATTAACGGCCCCCAAGATAGAGGAAATACCAGCTAAGTGGAGGGAGAAAATAGTTAAATCGACGGAGGCTCCTGCGTGGGCGAGGTTGCCTGCCAGAGGGGGGTAGACTGTTCATCCTGTGCCGGCACCGGCTTCAACTCCGGACGAGGCCAGGAGAAGGAGAAAGGAGGGGGGAAGGAGCCAAAAGCTCATATTATTCATTCGGGGAAATGCCATGTCGGGGGCCCCGATTATAAGTGGGATTAATCAGTTTCCAAAGCCTCCAATCATAATTGGCATAACTATAAAGAAAATCATAACGAAGGCGTGGGCCGTGACGATTACATTATAAATCTGATCATCCCCCAGAAGAGCCCCGGGTTGGCTTAGTTCCGCTCGGATTAAAAGGCTTAGGGCTGTGCCGACTATTCCGGCTCAGGCACCAAATACTAAATAAAGGGTGCCAATGTCTTTGTGGTTGGTTGAGAAAAATCATCGTGTGATTGCCACAGGTAAGGTGGCTGAGAGTTAAGCGGTGGATTGTAACCCCATGAACAGAGGTTTAAACCCTCTCCTTATCAAGCCTTGTGGTGTACTTACATGTCAGATTGCAAACCTGAAGAAGTAGGCTAACAGCCTACCGGGGCTTTCCCCCGCCTCGCCACCCCGGTGGCGGGGGAAAGTAGGTGGATGCTCGCTGGATAGAGCGCTTAGCTGTTAACTAAGAGTTTGTAGGATCGAGGCCTTCCCACCTAGAAAGGCTTTAGCTTAATTAAAGTGTCTGGGTTGCATTCAGAAGATGTGGGATAGAGTCCCGCAAGTCTTAACAAGGGCTGGGAGATTCTCACTCCCGCTTAGAACTTTGAAGGTTCTTGGTCTTAGTGCTATCCTAAGCCCTTGTTATAAGTTTAGTAAGGCAGCTACGGCTGGGGTAAGGGGAAGTAGGCCTAGGGCTAAGATAGTGACAAGCGATAGCGGCAGGGTGGTGTGGGTAAAGTCCAGTCGTCAGGGGGTAGTGGCGGCGAGGGTATTGGGTCAGATAGTTAAGGTTATGGCGTAACATAGTCGTAGGTAGAAGTATAGGCTGAGAAGGGCTGTCATGGCAGCTAGTGTGGCGGATATTGGCAGCCCTTGCTTTGTCAGTTCTTGTAGAATTAGTCATTTAGGTATAAATCCTGAGAGAGGCGGGAGGCCCCCAAGTGATAGAAGGACTAGGATAGCTAGTGCGGCCAGGGTTGGTGCTTTAGTTCAGGAGATTGCAAGGGCATTGATGGTTAGGGAGTTATTAGTTTTTAGTGTTATAAAGGCTGAAGATGTTATGATAATATATATGATCAGGCTCAGGAGGGTGAGGGAAGGCGCGAATTGTATAATCAGCACTATTCACCCAAGGTGGGCGATTGAGGAGTATGCTAGGATCTTACGTAGTTGGGTTTGGTTAAGTCCCCCCCAGCCCCCAACGAGAGTTGATAGGAGTCCCAGTGTGACAATTAGGGAGGAGTTAACGGTTGGGGCTACCTGGAGCATAAGTGCAAAGGGCGCAAGCTTTTGTCAGGTTGAAAGGATTAACCCGGTGGTGAGGTCTAGACCTTGAAGAACTTCTGGGAGTCAAAAGTGTACCGGTGCCAGGCCTACCTTAAGTGCAAGGGCCAGCATGGCGGTTGTAACTGCAATTGGGTGGGTTAATTGTTGAATATCCCATTCTCCAACCAGTCAAGCATTAGTGGTGCTAGCGAATAGGATTATGGCTGCAGCGGTGGCTTGTGTTAAGAAGTATTTTGTTGTAGCTTCAACTGCTCGGGGGTGGTATTGCCGTGCTATGAGAGGAATGATGGCAAGGGTGTTGATTTCAAGTCCTATTCATGCAAGAAGTCAGTGGGAGCTGGCAAAGGTGAGGACTGTGCCCAGGCCGAGGCTTGAAAGCAAGATGGTGAGTACATAAGGGTTCATTAGTGAGGGAAGGATTTTAACCAACATATTTGGGGTATGGGCCCAAAAGCTTATTTAGCTGACCTTACTAGAAAGTGGTGTAGTGGAAGCACCAAGAGTTTTGATCTCTTGAGGATGGGTTCGAGTCCCTTCTCTCTAGAATTGAGGGGACTTGAACCCCTATCAGCCACGCTATCAAGGTGGCCCTTAAACATTCAGGCACAATTCCTGCAGTATTAAAGCTGTGGTGGTAGGCCGGCCAGTGCGATTGGGAGTGCAAGGTGTCATAGGACGAGTGCCAGGGTTATAGGTAGGAAGCTTTTTCAAACAAGGTGTATGAGCTGGTCGTACCGAAAGCGGGGGTATGAGGCTCGCACCCATAAAAAGACTACGGATAGTAGGGCGGCTTTTGTTATTAGATTTATGGCTGTTAGTTCAGGGAAGGCGGGGATATGTGATGCCCCCAGAAATAGGATGGTTGAGAGCGTATTTATGAGGAGGATGTTGGCATACTCCGCGAGAAAAAAAAGGGCGAAGGGTCCTCCGGCGTATTCTACATTAAACCCAGAGACTAGTTCTGATTCCCCCTCTGTGAGGTCAAAGGGGGCACGGTTTGTCTCAGCTAGCGTTGAAATATATCATATGGCAGCAAGGGGTCAGGCTGGTACGAGCAATCAGATGCTTTCTTGAGCAACATTGAAAGTCTGAAGTGTAAAACCCCCTGTGAAAATAATCACGCTAAGTAAGATAAGGCCTAGGCTTACTTCGTAGGAAATAGTTTGTGCTACGGCTCGAAGGGCCCCGATTAAAGCATATTTAGAATTAGAGGCCCAGCCTGAGCCAAGGATTGAATATACGGCAAGGCTTGACAAGGCAAGGACAAAGAGTACCCCTAGGCCTAGATCAGTGACGGGGTAGGGAATGGGCATGGGGGCCCATAAGGTAAGTGCGAGTGTTAAGGCAAGTATTGGTGTGGCGAGGAATAGGAAGGGGGAGGAGGTAGACGGTCGAATCGGTTCTTTAATAAAGAGCTTAACCCCATCTGCAATAGGTTGAAGTAACCCATAGGGGCCGACAATGTTAGGTCCTTTCCGAAGTTGTATATACCCGAGGACTTTCCGTTCTAGGAGGGTGAGGAAAGCAACTGCCAGGAGAACGGGCACGATGTAGGCAAGGGGATTAATAACGTGGGTGATTAGGGTCGTGATCATAGCTAAGGAGAGGGTTTGAACCTCTGAGAAAAAGGGCTTAGGCCTTTCGCAATTACCGGGCTCTGCCACCTTAGCGCGCCGTTATCTCAGGCACACCTTGGTGTGCCCCCTTGCCTGTTTTAGTTGCCTTCATCAGGTGGGGGTGGGGCGTGCCTTAAGCATGGGCCCCTTCTTTCCGGTCCTTTCGTACTAGGAAACATCACTTCATAGATAGAAACTGACCTGGATTACTCCGGTCTGAACTCAGATCACGTAGGACTTTAATCGTTGAACAAACGAACCCTTAATAGCGGCTGCACCATTAGGATGTCCTGATCCAACATCGAGGTCGTAAACCCCCTCGTCGATAGGGACTCTGGGAGAGGATTGCGCTGTTATCCCTAGGGTAACTCGGTCCGTTGATCGGCGTTCGCCGGATCATTTCTGGTCAGAAATTCTGGTGCTTAGAGCTGTAGCTCTCGGCTGTGGGGGCAGTGCCCCCAGTCCACATGGGGGCTTTGTTTTCCCCCGCGGTCGCCCCAACCAAAGACATATGGGCTAGGGGTCACTGCGTTTTTACTTGTTAACTCAAGGTTGCTTGACGTGATCTGCCTGGTGTCTAAAGCTCCATAGGGTCTTCTCGTCTTATGTACTTATGCCCGCTTCTGCACGGGCAGATCAATTTCACTGACTTGGAAGAGGAGACAGCTAAGCCCTCGTGATGCCATTCATACAGGTCTTCATTTAAAAGACAAGTGATTGCGCTACCTTCGCACGGTCAAAATACCGCGGCCGTTAAACCCATAGTCACAGGGCAGGCGGGACCTCTTATGCTTTGATTTGCAAGAGGCGATGTTTTTGGTAAACAGGCGAGGCTTGTGTTTGCCGAGTTCCTTCTCTTCCTTTGGGTCTTTCCTTGTGGGCACTCCTGTGTGGGTTTAACGATTAGTTTTGTAGGCTTTTCTCGGTTTCTCTTCTGGCCTGCATTTCCCTCTTGGTTTGGGTTCGTTATTTGTCGGTGGGGGGTCCGGTCCGACTTACACATGTGCTGGGAGAGGGTTGTCCCCTCTTATTACTCATTCTAGCATAATCTCTTCCATGGGGGCATGGAACGGCTTAGTACGGTTAGGGGGTAGGATTTCTTATCAAAATAAGAGGTTCGTGTCTGTCTGAGCTTTAACGCTTTCTATGCAGGTGGCTGCTCTTAGGCCCACTGTAACAGGTTACCTTAGTAATTATGATCCTTAGCCGCCTGTTAAGGTTGTGTCCTTGTTCAAAGGAGCTGTACCTCCTTTGACTAACTCCCTTGGTTTCTATGGGACGAGGTTAGTTTTACCTTAGGGTCCTAAGAAAGCCAGGGGGCTGAACTTCTATTCATTTCCTAAGCAACCAGCTATAACTAGGCTCGATAGGTTTATCACCTCTACTCGGGGCTCTTCCCACTCTTTTGCCACAGAGACGGGTTGGCCCTATAATAGGCTGTCCCGGAGTAGCTCGTCTAGTTTCGGGGGCCTGAACTAAAGTTCTCTTTGCTCGGGTTTGCTGGCTAAATCATGATGCAAAAGGTACGAGATTTAATCTCTGCTTTTCTAGGCTTAAATGGGTTGTTTCAGTTCTCTTTCAGCTTTCCCTTGCGGTACTTTCTCTGTTGCTCAATTATTCCCTTTTCTGTCGCCCATACTAAGGGGGAAAAATGGTTTGTTGACTTAATTCTAAGTTTTGTGGGGTTATATATGTTGTGGTGTTAGACCAAATGTGTGGGCTAGCTAGTCAGCTCAGGGTGACCCGATTTGCACGGATGTCTTCTCGGTGTAAGGGAGGTGCTCTTCTGTCTTAGCTACACTCTGGTTATTCCAAGTGCACCTTCCGGTACACTTACCATGTTACGACTTGCCTCCCCTTTGTTCGGTTAACTTCTTAGTTAGAAGGGTAGATTGAACTTGGGGAGAGTGACGGGCGGTGTGTGCGCGCCTCAGAGCCAGTTTCAAGAGAACTCTCTGCTTTCTGTTTACTGCTAAATCCACCTTCGGACGCTGGTTTCACAGCGTGGTTCGTAATGCTCTAATTTAGAGAATGTAGCCCATTTCTTCCCACCCCATGCGCTACACCTCGACCTGACGTTTTGGGTCATGCCCATTTTGCTTACTATAAATCCTTCACAGGGTAAGCTGACGACGGTGGTATATAGGCGGGGAAAACAAGAGGTGGTGAGGTTGAACGGGGGTTATCGGTTCTAGAACAGGCTCCTCTAGGTGGGTCTGAGGCACCGCCAAGTCCTTTGGGTTTTAAGCTGGCGCTTGTAGTTCCCTGGCGGATGTTAGTTGTATGTTTCCATCAAAGTTTACGGCTAGGCATAGTGGGGTATCTAATCCCAGTTTGTATCATAGCTGTCGTGGGTTCAGGTGGTGATTAAAGCTGCTTTCGCAGTGGGGCTTCGTGCCCCCAGGTGCGTATGACAGCCAAGGGGGTGTTCGGCTTTATTAAATATAATTCCTAACCACTCTTTACGCCGGTGATTATCAACTAGGGCCTCTCGTATAACCGCGGTGGCTGGCACGAGTTTTACCGGCCCTCTTAACCTTAACTAAGTCAAGCTTTCGCTTATAGCTTAATATCTATCACTGCTGAGTTTCCTTGGGGGTGTGGCTTAGCAAGGCGTCTTGGGCTGCCGGGGCGTGCCTGATGCCAGCTCCTCGTCCCCGGGCAGGGGATTAAGGGCATCCTCACAGGAGTGCGGAGACTTGCATGTGTAAGTTCAGTTAAAGCTGATAATAAAGTCAGGACCAAGCCTTTGTGCCTGCGGGACTTTCTAGGGTCCATCTTAACAGCTTCAGTGTTATGCTTTAGTTAAGCTACGCCAGC